GGTTGTTAATGGGGTCGAAGTTACCAAATTTCGAGGAGTAGGTATCAATTTATGCCGAATTGCTGCACATATAGTTCCCCGAATCACATTTTCTAAACGAACCAAAGACAATCCGAATTGATCTTGTAAAAGATCCGCTACAGAGCGAATGCGTTTATTTTTCAAATGATTCATATCGTCAAGTGTACCCATTCCAAACTTTAGTCCAATTAAATGATCGGCAGCCACCAGTATGTCTCGGGGTAATAAAAATGTATTGTTCTGGGGTATATCAAGGTTTAGTCTTCGGTTCATATTTCGTCGACCAATCCTTCCCAATTCACATCTTTGTTGAAAAAACTTCTTTTGTAAGTCCTTACATAAGGATTCAGAAAATACCGGATCTCCACCTACACAAGCAAATTGTTGATAAAACTCCAAAATGGCATTTTCTTTTGATCCGATTTTTTTTCTATCCTTATCATTCAGAAAAGACAAAAAAATTTCAGGATAATAAACATTGTCTAAAATTTCTCTTAGATTTGAACCCATAGCTGATAATAGAACTAGAATAGATATTTTTTGTTTCCTACTCACGCGAGCCCATATTCTTGCTTTTCTATCAATCTCTAATTCTAATCTTCCTCCCCAATCTGATATTATGGTGCCGGTATAGACCGAAACTCTGTTATGGTCCAATTCTGACCGGTAATAAATACCGGGACTTTGCAGTATTTGATTGATCACAATTCTATATATTCCATTTACTATAGAAGTTCCTAGGGAATTCATTAGAGGAATGTTTCCAATTAAAATAGTTTGTTCTTGCATATCTCTACTGGTTTTCCAAATCAATCTTGCGGATACATATAATTCAGAAGAATATGTGAGTGATTCATACACAGCATTTCTTTCCTTTATCGAGGGTTCTACCAATTGATATCTTTCGAAAAAGAATTGAAATTTGATTTCATGATCTGTATCTTCTATTTTTGGAAACTTATAAAGTTCTTCTGCCAAACCCTGATCGATGAACCTACAAAATCCTTCAAGTTGTATCTGATTAAATCCAGGTATTGTAGACATTGTCTCGTTTGCACCCCTGAGCATTTTGAATTTCCTATTTATAAAAAAATCCCATTATATTATTAAGTACATTCTTCGTCGAATTAGATCGACGATCTAGCACTGATGGGATTTCGATTCTGTTTACTGAATCACATGAAATTTTATCCAACCCCATATTTCTATTTGAAATGAAATGTATGAACTGCGTATGAACGAAGAAATAAAGACAACTTTCTACTTAAATCGGAAGTTTCAACAGATCAAAACGGAAAGGAATTACTAAAAAAATCCTCGAAACAAAATTCTGTCATTTTAAGGTCATAGGGTTTTGTATAGAATAGCAAAACAAAAAAATAATTCAAATTATACCATTTTATTATGATATTATATATTCGAATTTAAGAAAACTAAAAAGATTCTTGGGAGACAAAGAAAAAAGCAAATAGAATCCTTTTTTTTTTAGCATTAGGGATTTTGTTGTTCAAAAAAGGATTTAAAGAGAAGAGAGATATTTGTACTTTACTTTTTTTTGAGTAGAATATGATTTGAAGTGTATTGTATAATATAAGAAGGGTTTCATTTATTAAACACGTATACCTATAGACTTCTCTTTTATTGCCGATTCTATTGGGGACAGCCCCGAGCGTGCTCTATCAAAAGAAAATTTCCATTCATGCATGAAATGAAGTAGGAAAATTTTATGATAATTCTTTATTGACAATATATCTATAGATATCTCTATTTATGTTCTGGGGTTTACATATACTCATATGTTTTGTTATAATTGAAATTGAGAAATTTTTTTTAATTAAAAAAAATACAGATTAGTTCTGATTAAATTTGTATTTTGTCATTAGGAAAACATAATTTGAAATTAAAATTCCAGAATCGTTCATGAATTAAATTAGAAGTAAGGAGTCAATAGTTGAAATTTTAGGAAATAAAAGATTAAGGAAAACAGAAGTCAAAACGCAAGTACAATAAAAATGAAGTAATTCGGCAAAAATTGTATCTATTTTGTATCGTTTTGGCGACATGGCCGAGTGGTAAGGCGGGGGACTGCAAATCCTTTTTCCCCAGTTCAAATCCGGGTGTCGCCTAAATTAAATCACCAAAAAACTAGAAATTCTAATCAATTATTTGGATTGGTTTCTCAATAGGGTTCAGTAGAACCTTTTTTTGACTATGCGACATTAATTTCACTATTATTAGTGAGGAATAATTCCTTCATATTTATAGAGATTAGGGGACATAATGCACATGGATATAGTAAGTCTCGCTTGGGCTGCTTTAATGGTAGTCTTTACATTTTCCCTTTCACTCGTAGTGTGGGGAAGAAGTGGGCTTTAGAAGTACTACTGATTGAGTTCAGGAATCAAACCCGCTTGTTTTATAGATCGTCCTGCAACGCATTTTGAACTATTTAAAATAAAAACTCTGAATTTGGAATCCCATTGGATTCCAACATAGTAATCTATGGTAGGAATAATAATATTTTAATCTAATTTCATCGATTCCCGTCTTTTTACTTTCGAAAAGAAAGGGATTCGGGTGATTGGAAATTTATTCCAACCAAAAATTCTTCCGAAATTTTCTATTTCAATCAACGGGAAACGGGAATGGGCTCTTACTATCTTTATAGACGGATACTAAGCTAAGTAAGACCGGACTTTTTTTTTATTTATTCTTGACTCTTTAAAAAAGAAGTCCTTTTGGTAAGCGTATACGCACTTTACTATAACAAGAGACTGGGCAATAATAAGATCTTGCCTCGGGCGAGTTACATATCGGGCATTTACCCTTTGGTTTCTATTCTCGTTTTTGAAAGGCGGTTTATGCTTTATCGGCTTATTTCATATGGCGTTAAAAATTTTAAATAGGCAAGGTTTCCCCTTACTTATTAGTAAAAGGAAGGGGATTAGAAGCGTTTTTTCGGATTGATCGGAACAAATAAATGTAGCAAATTAGGTCTTATGTCAATTCCATACAATATATTCAATATATTGATATGGAATATATATACAAATACAGGAAGAGCATATTGTAGGTTGATATATAGAAACTTAAGCGTTTATCTTTATTCTAGATTACAACTTTATAAACTAAGACAGTATGGTAGAAAAATGCATTTTTCTACCATACTGTCTATTAGAAAATTTCCGATTATAGTATGCTCATTTCATTTAAGTTAAGACGTGAAACGGAATCCCTTTCATTTGACTTCGTCAATTTTTGATAAAAACTTGGAAGAAAAGTTCGATTCAAATGAATTTTAAAATTCAAGTGAATTAATCATTTTGACTTACTGTTTTTACGTAAATGATAAGTAGAAAGGCGGTAGGGACTAGAATGAATAGTGCAGTAGCAATAAATGCAAGAATATTTACTTCCATAATCTCATCGGTTTTTTACTTCGCAATAACTCGGGATTTAATCCCCTAGAGATGATAAATCTTTCGTCTGTAAATTCAATGAATGAATTACCTCTCCATGATCGAGAACTGGATCACTATCATGAATAACAATATCTGATCTATCAAATCAACTCGTCGTCAAGACTTGAATAGTATAACATAGGAAGTTCTTTTATCCATACCGAATCCAAATTTTGATTCCTAACTTAATTACTCCAAAATTTTATTTATTTATCATCCGTTTCCTTGTTTTTTCTATAATCTACCTTGTGTCTTCCCTGGACAGTCTTCTGATGAAAGATCATCAGATTGCCTTTCCACTTCAATTAATTACATAGTTCCAAACCTAACAAACAATAAAAGCGGGGTGGAAAAACAGTAAAGAAAAAAGAGATCAAGACCCCCTTTTTTTCTTTAGGAATGAAAGTATATCCCTCGACACTCTTTACTAGTTCATAGAAAGGGAAAATTTTCTTTTTGTATTTATTGGATCCGCCGGGACTGGCGGGGCTCGAACCCGCAGCTTCCGCCTTGACAGGGCGGTGCTCTAACCAATTGAACTACAATCCCAGGGAAATAAGGGATCTGGCAGAAAATTTGATTCTTTTTTATCTTCGTTTGGTTTGGGGTCTTTCTCTTTCTAAAGGACAAGGGGTTTTATACTATCTCATGGCAGATTTTTTATACTATCTCATGGCAGATTGATGCGGTTTATTGGGCCGAGCTGGATTTGAACCAGCGTAGGCATATTGCCAACGAATTTACAGTCCGTCCCCATTAACCGCTCGGGCATCGACCCCATAAGAATCCATTTTTATTTTATAGGCTTATTGGTAATCCATGATCAACTTCCTTTCGTAGTGCCCTACCCCCAGGGGAATTCGAATCCCCGCTGCCTCCTTGAAAGAGAGATGTCCTAAACCACTAGACGATGGGGGCCTACTTGACCAACCGCCCTCATACTATGATAATAGTATCATCAGTTTTTCAAAATTGTCAATATAATGATAATGGAATTATCAGATCTGAAGGATCTTTCCGTTTTTCATAATTGTATAGCATTTTTTATAGCATTTTTGGGTTCGTCATTCATATTCATGAATCGTTCATTAGAATCAACATTTTATATATATTTTATATATAAATTATAATATAAATTATATAATTATATAAATCTCGCGGGATCAGGAAGTTATCAAAAATTTTCTTTAAAACTTTTAGTTCAAGGGGACAAGTAGAATCTCTTCATCACATGAATCGACGAAATATCTCAAAAATTGTTGATGTCGAGTTGGTAAGTGTATGTTATGTATCAATCAAGTGAATTTTTTTTTCATTTTAATAAGACCTCAATAAAAGAAAATAAATTAGGGCCGGCCTTGTCTTAACACGATTCATTTTACCCCTACTTTCTAGGTAAATTTACTTTGATTATAGCCTCTACGAGTCTACTGTATATACTTAGGTATATAATTAATAATTATATATAATATATGATATGTGCATATAGAGATTTTATCTACAGAGTGACTTGTTCGG